GAATATGTGAGTGATTCATATACAGCATCTTTTTCTTTTATCAAGGGTTCTACCAATTGATAGGTTTCCACAAATAATTGAAATTCAATTTCTTGATCTGTATCTTCCATTTTTGGAAACTTATAAAGTTCTTCTGTTAAGCCCTGATCAATGAACCTACAAAAACCTTCGAATTGTATCTGATTCAACCCGGGTATTGTATACATTCCCCCATTTCCACTCCCATTTATTTTGAATTTACCCATTTATAATTTATAGATATAGAAAATATCCCATTATTTGCTCTCATTCTTCATCGAATCATATGAATCAATTTAGCAATAATGGAATTTCCATTTTTTTTTTACTGAATCATATGCAATTTTACCTAACTACAAATACAGAATGTATGAAATACCTATGAACAGAGGAGAATAAATAAAATTGGATATTCAAATTGGAATTGGCATTTTCAACAGATATAATATAAATGGAAAGGAATTGAAAAATTCCACCTAGACTTCCTTATGGGGTTTTTTTATAGAATATCAAAACAAAAAAATGGATTCTATTTCTACCATTATTATGATTATTATGATATTACATTCCATATTATATTATGATATTCCACATTAGAATTCGATTGGACACGGACACCAGAAAAAGAAAAGAATCTGTTCGATGAGATAAAGACCTAATAATCAACAATATTGAATTTATTTTTTTAGCACTTAACTTTATTCACGACTTCAATTGTTCAAAAAAGAATTCGCAGAGAAGAGAGATATTTTTTTACCTATTTTTTTAGGCGAATTTTTAAAATGCGGGTGAAGTGCGTACTTGTATTTATTAAAATGAAACACACGTGCTATAGCTATCTAGATTGGTCTCTCTTTATTCTTTATTGCAGCCCTAGTCGTTCGGGACAGCATATGTCATGTTAAATTTCTATTTTCTATTCATTAATGAAAAATTGTCAAAATTGACGCACGAGAATTTCCCGAAAATTCCCTATAAATATCAGATAAGAAGATAAGAAGATATCGGATAAGATGAGATGTGTAATAATTTATGGTCTAGGGTTTACATATATTGATAATTGCTGTTATAATTGAAATGGAGAAGGTTTTTTTTTTGTTTTATTAAAAAAAAAAGAAATACTGATTTTATGTATCAATTTGGATTTTCTTATCTCATTAGGAAAAACCAAATTTCGATTCAAATCCAAGAATCGTTCATGAATTAACATTTCATTTAATAGTTAACGGTTCTGATTTGTCCTGAATTTTGACTTTTATGACCGAAAGTTTACGTTTATTTTTTATCGTTTTGGCGGCATGGCCGAGCGGTAAGGCGGGGGACTGCAAATCCTTTTTCCCCAGTTCAAATCCGGGTGTCGCCTGATCGACAAGAGAATTGAAATAGCTTATTTGGTTTTGCTGATATAAAACTTGACAATTTTTTTTACAGCAGAAGCAAGCGGAGGAAAAGGACTCTTGAAACTTCTAAATTCTAAGCATCGGGAGGTTTTGTTCTCTAAAATGCTGTAAATCTTTGTGTATCGGATTCAAGAAAATATTATAGTCGTGAAAAGGAATCAGTAAATTTTGATAGGATAGCCCCCACACTCCACTACTTCCACTACTAATGTAGTGTCCGTCTACTGACTGGGTCTTGAATTTGATTGGATAGGAATAGGTCGGACAGGGAATCATTTTTAGTTGTAGAAGAAACTTTGTATACAGACTCATGAAAGTCTATGAGCGCTATGACATTTATTCCATATTATTCCATATTAGTTAGATTGAATAGCTAATTCGTTTTCTTTTTCTTTTTTATTTATATATTTATATAATTATATAAATCAATTATTCTATAGATATATAGATATAGATATTTCTATATCTATATAGATTTTATATAGATTTTCATTTCATTTTATAATTCGAATATATTATTAATATTAGAAAAAGAAATATATTAGAAATAAAAAATAAAAATATTAGAATAGAAAAAAGAAAGAAAAAAAATTCTTTCTTTTCGCTAACCCCCTAGTGAAAGAGTTTAATAAGCAGTTTTCCGATTGTTTTACAGAGAAAATCGGGCGACGGTAAGGATTATATCAAATCGGAAATTATATCAAATCGGAAATAGAAGTATGCGATAGATAGCGATCATTCTTGTTTTACTTAATGAAATGTAGGGCAACTAAAAATATAAAAATATAGGTCTTTTTATTCCTACCTGTTAGGAATATTCATTTCCCTAATACCTGCAAAGGTGTCTCCGGATATTTTTGTTTGTGCTCAATGGTTTCCGATTCTACTAGTCTACTAGAGATCATATAAGAACTTGTTAGATGTTATAGTTCGATTTATTGGATTCTTTCGTCAATAGTGTTAGGACAGAATTCCTTTTTTTGACTCTGCGCCAGCGATTCCACTATTAACTAGTATATTAACTATGTATTAGTATTAGTGAACAATAATGAAATAATTCCTTCATATTGATATTGATAGAGATAGGGGGCATAATTCACATGGATATAGTAAGTCTCGCTTGGGCGGCTTTAATGGTAGTCTTTACATTTTCCCTTTCCCTCGTAGTATGGGGAAGAAGTGGACTTTAAAGATATTACTAATTTAGTTGAGGGAGCAAACTCAAACTGTATCAATTGTTTTCTAGTTTCTAGACGGTTCTGCAATTTTTTTAATTCATTAATTAACTTAGAAATTGAGAAATGGAATTAAAAAAAAAAATACCTACATTTCGGAATTCTATTCGATTGTAATACTGTATTCCAATATCTTTATATATAGAATATATATATATTCTATATATAAAGATAAAGAAAGGACTCTTTCAATCAAATAAATATTTCAATTATTCCCATGTTCCTATTTGAAAAGGAAAAGGAATACAAATAATAAGAAATTGATTCCAACCAAATTCTTCCTAGAATTTCTAGTTCGATGAAATTGACCCTATATATATCTATATATAGATATATAGACAATGAGGAACCGCAGAACCTTTTTATCCCCCCCTTTTTTTTTCAAAAGAGTTCTCTTATTAGTTATTATATTAAGGGATACACACTTTCTATGGGAAACAAGATAGACATAGTGGTTGTCTAAGTCTAACGAGATACTACACATAATAAGATATTCCCGTTGCCTTAGGTGAGTCACATTATTACGTGCTTATGCTTACCACTTATTTTTTTATTTGGTTTATTAGTTTCGAAATGGAGTTTATGCTTTATTGAACTCATTTCCTATCATGGTTCAAACATTAAAAATCAATTGGGTTTTACTAATCTTTTAGAAATAGGAAAAAGTTTCCCATAGAACCGGGGGATCATCTGTCAACTATTTAATCAACTACTTCTTCGTAATACTAAAAAGATTACTTGATTTTTTTTAATATGATACCGAAATTGGTCTTGAAAATAATCATAAATCTATATAAATCTGAATATCGGAAGAATAAGAGGTGTCCTTCTTTTTTTTATTATTTCAGATTGATTGGAACCAATACAAATCAAATAGATAATAGATGAAAAAAAAATTGGGGGGCGCTATGTACATTACATATCTGTGATTGATATATATATATGAATAGGAAAATACATATTGTAGATTGATCCATATTAAAGTATCTTTATTTTTATATACTACAATAACAATAATAGATAGTTTGGTAGAAAGAAATAGCTTTTATTTCTTTCTACCAAACGAAACTATCCGATTTCATAGAAATCTGCTGATTCTAGTCCGATCATTTCATTGAAGACTAAGACACGAAATTGAAATCCTTTTGCATTTTTTTCTTGATTGCATTGATAAGAACTAAGAAGTCAAGTTTAAGTTAAATTAATCCCTTTTACTTATTTTTACTTATTACTTACTATTTCTATTTTTACTTATTACTTACTGTTTTTACGTAAATTATAAGTAAAAAGGAAGTAGGAACTAGAATGAACAGTGCAGTAGCAATAAACGCTAGAATATTGACTTCCATAATCTCATTGTTTCATTTCTCTTTAATTCGCAATAACTCGGGATTTAATCCCATAGAGATGATAAATCTTTCGTCGGTAAATTCAATGGGATAATAAAAATGACATCTCGATGATATCGAATCAGATCAATATCATGAATAACAATATCTGAGCTATCAACTCGATTCATCGTCGAGAATTGAATAGTATAACATAGGAAGATCTTTTATCCATACCGAATTCAAAATTGGATTATTGATCCAATCAATAATTCCTTTCCTTTTTTATTTCTTTTTTTTTTTTAAGAGTTTGTTTGTTCTTTCTTCAGCGGGACTCTTCTCTTAAACTAAAAATTATCGAGAGGGAATCTTTGTTTGATCTTTATTTTATTAATATTCTCCTACTTGCATTAGGGATAGGACACATGTATCAAAAGTTCAGTGTGAAATTTGAATGAGATAGATTGTTTCAAATTCAAATAATTAGTAATTGAAATTAGTTACACAAAATCGGGGCAAGATAAGGGATATACTTTGAATCTTAAAGTATTCGAATCAACTATGTTCAATTTATTTTGTATTGTGAAAATTCCATTTGTGGGTGTGTTCGTGGTAAACATATATAGGACTCTATTCCATTACACAGATCAGGAGTAATCGAAAAAAGCCAGGCCCAGCAGTACGTCTTTTTCTTGGAATCCTGAATAGGACGCTACTAATATTTATACTAATCCACATATGTTTCTTTCCCACCAATCAACATTAGTTGACGAAATGGAAATTACCATATTGGTTTGATGATAAATGGGAAACGAAAAAGAAAAAAAAGAAATAAAGAAAGGGGGGTCCTAGTTAGGAAGAAAATTCTGTTCTATTCCCTTTCACAGAAAATGGAGAGATAAATTGATGTATTTTTTTATTGGATTTGTATCCATCGGGACTGACGGGGCTCGAACCCGCAGCTTCCGCCTTGACAGGGCGGTGCTCTGACCAATTGAACTACAGTCCCAGGGAAAAAAGCGTAGAGCGTACATATTCTTACCATTTCATTCAAACCTCTTCATTTCCATTTTCGATTCGAATCGTTGTGTTGGAACTGACAGAGGCGGGACTGATATATTGATATCTACATGGATATGCACTTTAGCGAGATCGACACGGCTTACTAGTAATCGTTATTGCCAAATCGATTGAAAATCAATCTTTCAATGAATCAAGGAAAAAAGAGTTTTTTTATTTACTTTACCCCCCCCTTTCTTTCCTTATACTTTATACTTACAGATCCTGATAGGAATCTAAATCATTAGCAAGATCTGAATTTTTGGAAAAATATGTAATCAAAGAAGAAAGGCAGGTAAGGTATGTATCCATTTTTTATTCTTCCATATCGGCACATCGGGTATTTCCGGAGAACAACAAATGGTTATATCATTTCATGGTGGATCGGCGAATTTTTGGGTTGGGCCGAGCTGGATTTGAACCAGCGTAGACATATTGCCAACGAATTTACAGTCCGTCCCCATTAACCGCTCGGGCATCGACCCAGGAAGAGTCAATCTCAGTCTTTATTGAAAATCCCAGGATCAACTTCCTTTAGTAGTACCCTACCCCCAGGGGAAGTCGAATCCCCGCTGCCTCCTTGAAAGAGAGATGTCCTAAACCACTAGACGATGGGGGCATACTTGCCCGACCGCCATTATATTATATTCATAGTATGAACAGTTTTTTTAAATTGTCAATATAATGATATGACTCGATCAGAAGGATTTTTCCGTCTGTCATAAGTCCATAAGAATTTTTTGATTCCTCATTTTGATTTCTAAATTGTTCATTCCAATGGCTACTCTAGAATTCTAAAAAAAAAAATAGAAAAAATAAAAAATACGAAGGATAGGACAGGACCCTTTCTTTCCTTTCGGAAAATGATTGGTTTACCGGAAAGGGCGAGGGGTTTAAACTTCATTTTTTTTTCACATTCATTGATTCATTCATTGTTAAGATTTGATGGGCATATTTATATCTCACACTAAGCCGGGAAATAAAAAGGAAATTCAAAAACGATAATCAATCTGGAAATCTGGGAAGAGGGATAGGGATCAACAAGTTATTGAAAATTGTTTTTCAATAATAATTTGGTTGAGGGACAAATGGAATCCATTTATCAATGATTCGAGGAAATTTCTTGGATATATTATATATTGATTATTGATTGGGTATATTATATATTGAATTGGCGGGTACATGGAGCAATCCCATTAGGATCGGTTTTCAAATAATTCATTGCATTGATATTTATCAAATCCAATATCAATAAACCAAAACCATTTTACCCTTTCTCTATACTATACTCACTAGGTAAATTCAATTTATTGTTCCGTAATGAGCCACTATAAAATATATCTATGTACATAGATTCTATTTTAATAGAATTCAATAGAATTCTAATAGAGTATAATAGAATAGAAATAATAGAATAGAATAAGTATACATAGAAATAGGAGCATATGCAATACTAAATATATGTACTAGACTCATAGTGTCTAGTTACTTATTCAGGAATTGAATCAAAGGGGCCCTTTTAACTCAGTGGTAGAGTAACGCCATGGTAAGGCGTAAGTCATCGGTTCAAATCCGATAAGGGGCTTTTTTGCATAAAAACCCAACGGTAGTATTCATATTTGAGGGGAGAGGGTTGATATTTGTAATAAAAAAGTAAGGAATTTTCGAATTTCATTCGAAAAGGAAACGAAAAGGAAAATGGAATTATGAAATTTTTAATTCTAAAAAATAGAATAATTCTAATTCATTAGAATTATAGTAATTCTAGTTAGAAAAGTGAACATTTTTTTTTATTTTATAATGAATAATGATAAGTCATCTCATTTAATTGCCAGATATTCCTATTTTTCTGTTATTCCAATCCAAATTCATTGGAAAGATTATCAATCAACAAAATAAAAAGTAAGTGGACCTAACCCATTGAATCATGACTCTATCTACTATTCTGATATTCAAATTCGATATAAAAAGAAAGATGAAATTATCTTCTTTTATTTAATTTTCCATCTTTCTTTAGTTTGAACTCCGGAAGAATCTGTCGATATTTCCGATTAAATCTTCTTGTTCCTAGGGGTTCCATAGGAATAAATTGCTATTCCCTTACTCCACGGAGAAAGGGTTATTCCAAGTCCCAAAAGTGATTTTTCATTTTCAATATCTTTCTTTGATTTCAGCGAACACAAGAAAAGATCAATTTACATTTTAATTTCTATAAGATAAGATATAGATATCGAAAATCAATCTATCAAATCATGGCTTTCCGTATCAAATGGTTTCATATCGAGGCATATGATATTTTTTTTTTCGGCAATTGATGGATGCGAGAAAGAGACTTTCACTTCTAGTCTCTTATTATTAAATTCAATACAATATTAAGGAAACTCATTCTATTTTTTTTCTGACAGATAAAAAAAATAGAATTTGGAGTTTTATATTAATCAGAAAGAAATATAACAAAAT